TGAATCTTCTTTACCCCATAGAGATATTGAATATAAGGGAGTATTCTTTTTGCCACTATAATTTTGAAAATGAACGTTTAAATGTCCTTCAAAAGTAAGTAAATAGATTCGAAACATATAAAATGCGGTTAATCCCGCTGTAAACCACGCTATTATTGCGAAAATTGGTGAATACAACCAAGTATCATTAATAATTTCATCTTTGGACCAAAAACAAGCAAGAGGCGGAATACCACAAAGAGAAAGTGTACCTAATAAAAAAGCGGTTTTGGTAATTGGGATATGTTTTGTTAAACCCCCCATATAAACCATATTCTGACTTTTATTTGGAGAATATCCAACAAGAGTTTCCATTGAATGAATAACGGATCCGGATCCTAAAAATAATAATGCTTTCGAATAAGCATGAGTAATCAAATGAAATAAAGCACTTCGATAAGACCCCATACCTAGAGCTAACATCATATAACCCAATTGAGACATTGTGGAATAGGCTAAACCTCTCTTAATGTCTTTTTGAGCAAGGGCAAAAGTAGCCCCGAATAATATTGTTATTACTCCTACCAAAGAGATGAAATTCATTATGTGAGGGATGACTATGAAAAGAGGAATAAGCCGAGCTACAAGAAAAATGCCCGCAGCTACCATAGTAGCAGCATGTATAAGAGCCGAAATAGGAGTAGGACCCTCCATGGCATCCGGTAACCATACATGAAGAGGAAATTGTGCAGATTTAGCAACCGCACCGGAAAATAATAGAACGGCACAGAAAGTAACAAATAAAAAATTGACTTCATTATGATTATTAGAAATCAAGTTATTGAATATTTTGAATAAATCTCGAAATTCGAAACTCCCTGTTATCCAATAAAAACCTAAAATTCCTAATAATAAACCAAAATCCCCAACACGATTAGTTACAAATGCCTTTTGGCAAGCATTTGCAGCAACAGGCCGTGTGAACCAAAACCCTATTAATAGATATGAACACATTCCTACCAATTCCCAAAAAATATAAATTTGTATCAAATTAGAACTAGTAACTAATCCTAACATAGAAGTACTGAAAAAACTCATATAAGCAAAAAATCTCAAATATCCTTGATCATACGACATATAATTATCACTATAAATAAGAACCATAATTCCAATAGTAGTGATTAATATTGACATAATAGAAGTAAGCGGGTCGATCAAGTAACCGAATTCTAAAGAAAAATCATTATTAATGATCCAAGACCATACATATTGATAGATATAACTGCCATTTATTTGCTGAATAAACAGATTGATCGAAAAAATCATGACTATACTTAACAAAAAAACACTTTTAAAAGCCCACATACGGCGAAGACTTTTTGTTGCCGACGGAAAAAGAAGAAGTCCCGCCCCTATTAACATAGGAACTGGAAGTGGAAGGAAAGGTATTATCCACGAATATTGATATGTCTGTTCCATAAAAAAATTTTTTATTCTTAATTGATTGTTTCCGATTTACCGGATCCTACCCCCTTTCAATTTCAAAACAAAAGGGGTCAATAAAAAAATCAAGAGATGTACTAACTTAATACTAACTTAAAGATATTTTTCGAATTTTATATATTTATATTATATTATTTATATTATATATATTATCTGGGTCTTTCCAAATTAAATATTAAAATAAAGAAGTTACAATTGGGCAAATGATATGACCTACTTGCTCATAAAAAGCGAATTTAGTTATTAACTAAGATTTTTCTTAAAATAACGAAAATACAAAATTTCATTATTATTAAATCACTTTATATTCATAAAGTAATGATAAAAAATTACACTAAAAAGAAATCTGATATGAATCATAGGATTAACTAAGGTACAATTTTTGTACAAATCTCGCTTTTTAGTCAGTTTGTTCCAAATCATTAACTAGTTTCAGTATGAAACTGATTGATTAGTTTCCGTTTCAATAAAAAAACATTTATAGGAAACGCTATAATATCTAACATTTTATATTTTCTATAAGATTTATTTTTATATTTATCATTTATATTTATCAAAAAAGGGGGTAATTATCAAAAGGGGGTAAAATAAAATCAAATTTAATAAAAAAAAATAACGAAGATTTTTTTAACAAAACGTGTATCTTTTAACAGATTCATTACTTTAATTGCTAGTTTGATTCGAATTTTAAAATGGAATTTCGAAGTATTCTTTACTCAAGTTTGACCAATTAATAGAAAAAATTAAAGTTTTCATTAGGCAATGGGTTCTTAAAGGGTTCTTAAATCCTTCGGTCTATTTTATGTAGAAAAAAAATTTAATTATATTTTTATAGTAAGATTTTGTACTATTTTCGCACATTTTTTATCTATATCTATATATATATTTTTTTTTGTTTTCTCTAGTAATATATATATTATATTATCTAATTATTCTCTAGAAAATAACTAGATAATGAAGATATTCGTTTTGACCAATAGATGTCTTTCACATCCAACTATAACAACGAGTAACCTCTTAATTTTTAAATGGCAGTTCCAAAAAAACGTACTTCTATATCAAAAAAGCGTATTCGTAAAAATATTTGGAAAGGGAAGGGATATTGGGCAGCCTTAAAAGCGTTGTCATTAGGTAAATCTCTTTCTACCGGAAACTCAAAAAGTTTTTTTGTACGACAAAAAAAGTCATAAAATAAAACATTGGAATAATCCGAATAGAAAAATAGGCCCATTTCATTCTTAATAGGAAATCAACAAATATTGTTTGTGGCTAATCAATATGAACTAGAACTCGCTAGGATATGTATAATAATAATTCTTCGGTTTAGGGGTTAGTAAATTATAAAAAGCTTTTGAAAAAAGAATAAAGACAAGATACAAAACTTGAGCCCTTGTTAGTATATCTTCTTGTTTGGGAGATGGGGGAGTCTTTTTTCCCCATCAACCTGTTTGTCACAATTACAATAATCGACGTTTTTCTATATATTATATTTATATTATATATATATAGAAATATAAATTATAATTATAAATATGAATATATATATAAATTGAAGAATATATATTGAAGAAGGGTAAAAAAGAGATCTTTAGTTAAAATTAATACATCGTTGAAATTAATTATTCATTTATTTTGAAAATTTTTTGTCCGAATTAATGTGCAAGTTTTGAGTAATAAATAAATAAATAATAAAAAATAATAAAAAAGGGGTCTTATTTTTTGTTCATTGGTAAAATACATTTTTTAACTTTTAGGAAATAATATAAATGATAAATCTTTTATGAAAAAGAATAAAGAAATTTTTTATAGTTCTATCAATAACTAGAGGGTTGAAGTTTATAGTTTCAATAGTTCGATTCTATTGAATTATAGAAGAGCATAAACTACACCAAAGCACTAAGGTAAATAAAACCCATACCCCATAATAATGAATAATGAACCTTCGAATTTGTATTTGAACAAAGTTTTATTCATCCATTTTCATTTTGACTAAAAAGATTTCATTTAGTTGACTCCTTAAATCTCGACGATTGACTATGAATAGGCTATTATGAATTCGAACAAGCCGCTATGGTGAAATCGGTAGACACGCTGCTCTTAGGAAGCAGTGCGAGAGCATCTCGGTTCGAGTCCGAGTGGCGGCAGACCTTCTCTTCGAAAATAGATACAATATATTATAAATTCTAGAATGAATTCAACTCCTGATTTATATTTCAGGATTCCTCCTTTTTAAAATTTTTATGATATTTTCAACTTTAGAGCATATATTAACTCATATTTCCTTTTCGATCGTTTCCGTTGTAATTACAATTCATTTGATAACTTTATTAATCGATGAAATCATAAAACTAAATGATTCGTCAGAAAAGGGAATGATAGCTACTTTTTTATGTATAACCGTATTATTAGTCACTCGTTGGATTTATTCGGGGCATTTCCCACTAAGTGATTTATATGAATCATTAATCTTTCTTTCTTGGAGTTTATCAGTTATTCAGATAGTTCCATATTTCAAAAAAAAAAAAAGCCATTTAAGCACAATAACTGTGTCAAGTGTTATTTTTACCCAAGGCTTTGCTACTTCGGGTCTTTTAACTGAAATACATCAATCCGCAATATTAGTACCCGCTCTCCAATCCGAGTGGTTAATAATGCACGTAAGTATGATGATATTGGGCTATGCAGCTCTTTTATGTGGATCATTATTATCAGTAGCACTTCTGGTCCTTACATTTCGAAAAAACATAAATTTTTTTTGTAAGAGGAATACTTTTTTATTAAAACTAAACGAGGAACTTTCTTTTGGTGAAATACAATACATAAATGAAAGAAACAATTTTTTAGGAAATGCTTCTTTTTTTTCTGCTAACAATTATTACAGGTCCCAATTGATTCACCAGTTGGATTATTGGAGTTATCGTGTGATTAGTCTAGGTTTTCTCTTTTTAACTATAGGTATTCTTTCAGGAGCAGTATGGGCTAATGAAGCATGGGGGTCCTATTGGAATTGGGACCCAAAGGAAACTTGGGCGTTTATTACTTGGATCGTATTTGCGGTTTATTTACATACTAGAACCAATATAAATTTACAGGTTGAAATTTCCGCAATTGTGGCGTCTACGGGCTTTCTTATAATTTGGATATGCTATTTTGGGGTCAATCTATTAGGAATAGGGCTACATAGTTATGGTTCATTTACGTTAACATCTAATTGAATTCAAGAAAGGTTCTTGCGAATTTTAAAATATAAATAGAAATAGAATATGTTGTTTGTATATAAAAAAACTTTATATGAACCAGTGAGAACCGTGCGAATCCAGTAGTGCGGGGATTCGCACGGTTCTCACAAAGATCAAACATATTGGGTGAATTTTATTTTTAACTTAAGAGAGGAAAAAGACTTCTTTTTTTAATTATCCAAATCCTATAATTTTTTTATGAAAACTATCTATAAACAAAATTAGATAAAAGAACCTCGACCTTGTCAACTGATAGGGAAAGAACAAAATCGGGGTACA